GTAGATTGATCTCTATTAAATTAACTTGCATTACAATACACCTTTCTACACTACAATACCAATTGTAGTTATAGTATGGATGTATGGTAGAAAGAAATATCTGAATCTTTCTACCATACTATCCTATCTCATAGAATACGGCTAATTCTAGTCTGCCCATTTCATTTAAGACGCGGAATTTGAATCCCTTTCTTCTCTTCAATTATTGATAAAAACGCAAAAAGGTGAATTCAAATTAATCACCTTGGCTGACTGTTTTTACGTATATTATAAGTAAAAAAGCGGTAGGAACTAGAATAAACAGTGCAGTAGCAATAAATGCGAGAATATTGACTTCCATAATCTCATTGTTTCATTTTTCTTTAATTCGCAATAACTCGGGAGTTAATCCCATAGAGATAATAAATCTTTCGCTTGTAAATTCAATGGGATGAATTACATCTCGATGATATCGAATCGGATCAATATCATGAATAACAATATCTGCACTATCAAATCAACTCATCGTCAAGAATTGAATAGTATAACATAGGAAGATCTTTTATCCATACCGAACTCAAAATTTTATTCCTGATCCAACCAAGACTTCCTTTATTTTTTTTTATTTATCATTCTTTCTTTTCTATAATCTACCGCCCTCTTTGTACAACCATCTGATAAAGTATCATCGAACCCCTACCATTGATTCTAAAAAAATCCCAACAAACAATAGAAGCTAAATAAAGAGTTAAGTTATAAACTCCCTTTATTTACTGATCTAATCTTCTTGGAAAACAAAAGAAGGATGATAAAGACGAGTACAAGTTTCGTTATAAAAAAATCGAATATTCCATCAAATGCACTATTTTTTTATCTAATAATTTGAAAAGTTTGTTCTTTCAAGGAAACCCCTTAATAAAAAAAGGCAGCCCCTCCCTAATAAAAAGGGATCCCTGAAAATATTCTATTACACTAACTATGTTAAATACAATAACTATGTTAAATACAATAACTATGTTAAAGTTATTTTATATTGTACAAATTCCATTTATATATGTACTTCCGGGAAACGTACAGTACTCTACTCTATTCGACAGATCGGGAGTAATCGAAAAAGCCATACCCAGTACAGTATGCTATCTCTTGGAATCCTGAATCTGATGCTACCAATAATTGTACAAATCCACATATGTCTATCTCCCATCAATCGAATCAGTATTAGTCAAAGAAATGGAAATTCCCCCATTGATGATAAATGTGAAAAAAAGAAGAGAGATTGCCCTTGGAAATGAAATTTTACTTAACTTTCCCCAAAAATATTTCACAAAAAATAGAGAACGGAATTGATATATATTTTTTTTTGATCCGTCGGGACTGACGGGGCTCGAACCCGCAACTTCCGCCTTGACAGGGCGGTGCTCTGACCAATTGAACTACAATCCCAAGTAAATACCATAATAAAATAAAGTATTATGTATACATATTTTTATGATTTTATTCTAACCCTTTCAATTTTGAATTTAGATTCAAATTGGCAGGTTGTAACAGAGCCGTGAATTATATATTGATACCCATATGGGTATGCGCTTTAGTGAGAACAATCTGGATTACTAGTAATCCTTTTGTTATTGCCAAATAAATTGGATAATTACTTTCTTCAATGAAAAAGGTTTTTTATTTCCCCTTTTCTTTAGATTTTACTTTAATACTTACAGATCCTGATATGAATCTAAATCATTATGAAAGATCCTAATTTGTTGGAAAAATAGAGTAAGAGTAAATAAATAGTGGTATAGATATACCAGAGAGGTATAGATATAACAGAGAAGAAAATTTCTCTTCCGTATTGGGGTCGGGCATTTCTGGAGAGCACAAAATGGGTTATATGATACCATTTCCTGGTAGATCGGCGAATTTTTGGGCCGAGCTGGATTTGAACCAGCGTAGACATATTGCCAACGGATTTACAGTCCGTCCCCATTAACCGCTCGGGCATCGACCCCATTCCAGGCTTATTGATAATCCATGATCAACTTCCTTTCGTAGTACCCTACCCCCAGGGGAAGTCGAATCCCCGCTGCCTCCTTGAAAGAGAGATGTCCTGAACCACTAGACGATGGGGGCATACCATACTTGCACGACCGCCATCATACTATGCTCATAGTATGAATAGTTTTTTTAAATTGTCAATATAATAGAATGGTATGACTCGATACGGAGGATCTTTCCATCTTTCACGATTCTATAGCATTTTTTTCCGCCAATAATTTAGTTCAGAGGCTACGCCAAATTTCTTTATCAATCATTCAATGAAATATGTTGGATCTATGTTAAACTAGTGGGTATATGTATCAATCAAATCAATTTCGTTATGATGTCAATTAGGATTGGAAACAATTCATTGTATTGCTATTTATCAAATCCAATATCAATATTTTTATTTTACCTATATTCACTAGTATAGCCTCCCCTATAATTTACTGGATAAGTAAAATTTCGAATTTCTGAACGAACCGCTATG